ATAGGTTTAGCAAGAGCATTTATAACACGACCCAAATAAGCCTCGCTCACTGGTATCTGAGCAATTCTTCCTGTTGCTTTTACAGAACTTCCCTCTTGTATCATCAAACCGTCACCCATTAACACAACACCAACATTATTGGATTCCAAATTAAGAGCAATGCCTATTGTACCCTCTTCAAATTCTACTAATTCACCTGCCATTACTTCATCAAGACCATGAATACGAGCAATGCCATCACCTACTTGAAGTACGGTGCCAGTATTCACAATCTTGACTTCTCTATTATATTGCTCAATACGTTCACGGATAATATTACTAATTTCGTCGGCTCTAAGGGTTGCCATGAGTCTTGCTTAATTCTTTTTCAGAAGCAAAGGAAAAATCAATAAATAATACCTACAGTAGAAGGACTAATCAGTTATTTCTTTCATCGCCCCAAACATACGAATATTAGCACCGATAGTGCGTAAATGTAACTCGTTGTTCAAACAACTATTCAGAGTTCCTAGAGCTCCTTGTAAGGCTTGTTGAAAAACGCGTTGTCTGACTTGATTAATCGCTCTTTGTTGTTCAAACTGAATGGTTTCATTTTTGTAATTTTCTAATCGTTCCAAATTCTGATAAGTTGAATTAATCAAATTCAATTTTTCTCGTTCTATCTCGGAATATCCATTCACTCGAAACTCATCCGCTTCTATTTTCACTTTTCGTAAGCGGGCCTTGGCCTTTTCCAGCCTTTCAATGGACCCTTTGCGTAGCTCTTCTGAATTTCGAATAGTACTCAAGATTCTCTGTTTTCGATTATCTAATAAATCACTTAATGAAAGTAGATTATCTTCCCATTACAATTAATTTTAACAATTCCATGACCTCTTCCCGAACCAAACAGGAATCTTTCGATTCATTTGGCTCTCACGCTCACTTACTTATGGGGCATTCCCGTATCACTTTTTTATTTATATTTTTTTTTATATATATATAATATAATGAGCTTATCCTCTCTTTTCTGTTCGGATTCAAAAATATTGAAACGGATCGTTGATCCAAGACCAGAATATTCGGAGGACTCTTCCGACCAGACAAAAAATCTGTAATTATCGGCAAAGTTGTTTCTTTTTTTTTATTCAAATCCAAAAAATTCCGCTTACTTTATACATAGGTCGTCGATTCCGCATTGGATAAAAAAAGGAGGGGATTCCCGTTTTTCAGTAACAATAAAAGGTTCACAAATCATTTTATCGATATGAGTGTTCTATATCGGATAAAATGCAAGGATTCGTTTTGAAACTCTCGCCATACTAACATAGTGGTAGAAAGAACACCAATGTTGCGCCCAGACTTCAAACAATTTAGCTTTAACCATGTTTAGGGCCCCATATTATTGGTTAATAGAGAATCAAAGTGTATTTACCAACGAATCACGAAATGCTACGGTTCGTACATATGATTTCTGAATTGATTCAGAAGTAATTCGCGGGATCGTGCACCTTTCTTTCCTAGTTATAAAGAAAAAAGTGCAGCTGGTTAGATCCAGCTTATTCTTGAAATAAACAACTCGCACACACTCCCTTTCCAAAAAAAATCAATACACCAAGGACTACACTTAGATTTATTGGATTTGTTGCTAAAATATCGGTATTAAATCCGAAACTCCCGGCGGACGGCCAGTGACCCAAGGAAACGAAAGAATCGGTTACATTTTTCATATGATCTCCTCTTATAGATAGGACTGACTAAATTGAACAGAGTTCTTTTTGTATTACTTCACCCTTTGTTGATTTTATTTTTTCCGTATTTATCAATCTATTTAATTTCAATTGAACTCCCCCCCAAAAAAAAATACTTAATTATAATTAGGTCCCAGGCCAGGTATCATATCAATTACGATATATCTCGTTCGTTGCAAGGCGTACTAAAAAAGGGGGTTCCATTGGACCGAGAACGGGAAGGAAAAAAGCGAGTGGATCCGCTAATTCCTGATCCTCAAATTAGTCCTTCCCACGGGGTATTGTATTATCTCAACGAATAAGTTAAAGTTATTGTAGGATTGAAATCTTGATATAATTTGAAAAATGAAGCGGCAAATCTAAGATAATAAAATAAGAAAGATAAAAATAAGACTTTCCCATTTATTTCGAGGATTAAACAAAAGGATTTGCAAATAAAAGCGCTAATGCCACGACCAGTCCATAAATTGTTAAAGCTTCCATAAAAGCCAGACTAAGCAATAAAGTACCTCGTATTTTACCCTCTGCTTCTGGTTGTCTCGCGATACCTTCTACGGCTTGGCCCGCAGCAGTCCCTTGTCCAACTCCAGGTCCAATAGAAGCCAGCCCTACAGCCAATCCAGCAGCAATAACGGAAGCAGCAGAAATCAGTGGATTCATGGTAAGCTCCTCGCATAAAAATAAAGAAATGGTTAATGATACAAGCAACCAATGAATTATGGCTTATTATTCCATTACTAAGATCCATCCAATCGAAATAACTATGAAAT